GAGCCCTATACGAAGCTTTTCTAGACGTCTTTCCGGAAATTCCTTTATCATTTCGTCCAAGAGGAATAATTCCTCTAATTCTATGAATTTTTCTAGAATAGCCTTTTCTTGAATATCATTCAAAAAGGTTTCGGATTGACTAGTATTCCACCAATTAGTAACCCAGGATTCCAGACTTTTATTAAATGAGAGAGGGATCCACCAGGGCAAAAATACTACAAATACTATAGATGAAAGATATCTAAGGGGAATGGATGCGTTCTTTTTTGTCATTTTTTCATCTGTGAATTGTTAATGAACCCACCTCATTTGTTGATTCTATGCGTCTAATATTTCTATCAAGCATGAGTTCGATTACAAGGTATCGCGCCTATAAATCGAGTCTTTTTTTTTAGTTGGGATTCGGCGGTTAGTCCTTGAACCGAGTGTAGCAAAACTACAGAAATCGAAGAAGAATCCACCGCGAATTCTCGCTTCAAATTCAAATTCAAATTTGAAGCAAGAAATAATAAAAAAATAGGGTTTCCGGATATCTCAATTGATCAAATATTCGAAGTGATTCCCCCCTTCGATGAATGCCCGAAAGATTCAAATTCAAAAAATGAATATTAGTCGCATTTCGAAATGAAAGAGCTTACCTTCTATTAAAAATGAAACTTTCGAATATTTCGCAAAAAAATTAGCGGGCTCCCCAGCCCCGTCCCCGAGCATAGTCCAAGGAATATTTGAGAGAATTTTCTGAAGAATATTGTGATGATCAAAAATGAGTGAAAAAAAAGACGGAAAAGTCCTCATTTTACGAGATCCAATTCTTTGTTCAGTAGTAAAGACAAAAGAAAGTATAAAAGAAAAGGGTTTCGTTTTAGATTATGGCTGTTCCGTACACGTTTGCTTTGGTCCAACAGGTCGTTCGGAAGAAACTTCAATCAAGTCCGTTTTGCTATAGAAAAATGGATTCGTGGGGTTTCCTCCTGCTAAGAAAGCGTTTATTCTTCCGTTCATTTTTCAAAATCCTTCAATTGGTACACGCAAGAAATAGGCCAATTCCGCAGCCTTTTGCTCAATTTCTCGCGGAGTCAAATTCTCATCAGTACGATTCAAGGGAATGGCCCCCAAGCCTCTGCTTTCTATATAAAGGACACGACGAGCATAAATACCCTCTTTAACTTCTATTCTGATGGACTGAATATCTTTCATAAGGAATCGTAGAAAGATGCGGCGATTTTTTCCAGGAAATCCCCAACGAAAAATACACACTATTCCCTCTTTTGTATCAAATCGATCATAACCGCTACCTACATTCCATATAATTGTGCACCACAAATAGGAACTAATAAAGAGACCCGCGATCCCGTAGAAAGACATCACGATCCCTTGTGGAAAAAAATTTATTTGCTGCGACGGAAATAAAGATAGCAAATTCCTATCAAGATAACTAGAAATTCCAACCACTAAGAATCCTAATGAGCCTAAAAAAAGGATAAAGGACCAGAAGAAATTGCCTGGTTTGCGAGAGCCCGCTATAAATTCTATCCATATATATTCTGATCGCCAACTCATACATACTAGCTCCAGTTGCATTTTATTGGAATTGGGGAAATAACCAAAACAAAATCCATTTTAGTTTACTTTTTGGATTTCCGAAGTAACTCTCATCAACTAGTACTATTTGGACGTGAGCTCTTAGCAATAATTCATCGAATTGGTGAGGTAGAATAAAATAAGAGTATCCCCTTCATATAAGTCCCTGTAGATTGGTACATACATATAGGGTACATACATATAGATACATTGACTTTCATTGCAGACATGAGTTCGGATCACAGCCTCTTGTTCAAAATAGATAGAATTTATGTACCTATATATCATGTTTACACATGCATAAGAGCTCTTCGTTTATGTTCGGGGAAAGCCGCCTCTTAGTCTTATACACTATTCTACTAAATGGATATCCGTCATCGCTAAGTCTTGAAAAAAACTAGACGAGATTTGACCTTGATCCGATCGGATTTACAAAATCTTATTTTTTTCAAGATAAAGAAATAACGAAGCCATTGCCATTGCCGGAAATACTAGGCCCACTAAAGGCACAAAAATAGAGGGAAAGCTGTTGAGAATTGTCATAGAAAGGGTACCTCGATTTAATATTTGTACCTGTTATTGGTATAAGGATATCCTATAATAATTAGAATTCATATTCTAATTATTATCATATTATAATTCGTATATAAATGTATATTAAGTATACTTATATAATTGTATATTAAGTACACTAAATGAGTATATATACTAAGCGCAAGGAATGTAGAACTAAACAAACGGGCCTATGCATCTTTCTACATGAAATATATGTATGATAATCCATTTGCGTTATTATTATTACTTATTTTTATTTTTCTGTTGTTTTTAGCTTCGGATTTCTTTTTTAATATCTAATTTCGTTTTGTTAATACAAAATTAGATATTAAAAAAGAAAAGAATTTCTTACAAATTCCCTAGGGATTCGTTAGAATCCGATCCAACAGCAGAGATTCCTAGGAAAATAGTCCTTGTTAGGAGATATAGAAAGACGCAAGAGTTTATATTTTCTCTATTTGAATTAGATACATACGCAAGAGGGGAACATGAAATTCATTTTATTTGCCCGGCCCCTAATTAATTATAATTAATTCTAAGGTCTAAGGAAGAATGCTTTTTTATGTTGTTTTATTGAGAGAGGTTTACTGATTACTAATCCGTCATATCGGTAAAATAATTATCCGCACGATTCTTTCTACAATGAAATTTTATGTCACCAAAGAAAAATCCATTCTTCGGATTTGATTTTATTTTGATTCGGATAAACTAACTAACTAATTGTTCGCCACAAAAAAAAAGTTCACTTTCACTTAAGAACTCTGCTGGAGTTAATTTTGATTCAAAGGAAAACAGCCGTGGAACAGAAATAACTCGCTCAGAACACCTTTTAAAGGATTACGTGGTACGATTGGATCGAATAAGCCCTTATCGAATAAATATTCAGCCTCTTGTGAACCTTCAGGTACTGTCTTATTCAATGTTTGTTCAATTACTCTTTTACCTGCAAATGCAATATAGGCATTAGGTTCAGCAATAATGATATCCCCCAACATACCAAAACTGGCTGTCACTCCACCCGTAGTAGGAGATGTAAGAATTGATACATAGAATAACTTTTGATTTGATTGATAATCATATAAAGCAGAAGATATTTTAGCCATTTGCATCAAGCTCAAACTTCCTTCTTGCATGCGTGCTCCCCCAGAAGCACACACTAGAAGAAGAGGTAAAAATTTATTGGCAGCATACTCGATCAAACGGGTTATTTTCTCGCCTACTACGGATCCCATACTACCCCCCAGAAACTGAAAATCCATAACCCCAATTGCGATGGGAATCCCGTTTAGTTGCCCTGTACCTGTTTGAACAGCCTCCGTTAATCCTGTCTTGCTTTGATAAGAATCAATACGATTTTTATACGGTTCCTCTTCTGAATCAAATTCAATGGGATCTATAGAGACCATGTCGTCATCCATCGGATCCCAAGTACCTGGATCAACCAAAAGGTCGATTCTATCTGAGCTAATCATTTTCAAATGATATCCGCATTGTTCACAAAGATACATTTTTGATTTAAGAAATTTCTTATAATTTAATCCATAACAATTTTCGCATTGAACCCATAAATGCCTGTATTTTTGAGTTACATCGCTTTCATTAGAACTTTCGCTTTCATTAGAACTTTCGCTTATAGTTAAATCACTACCATTCGTGCTACTTTGTATATTGGAACTCTCACTTTCACTACTATTTTCACTTTCACTACAAATGAAATTATAAATGTAACTGGCACTATAATTGTCACTACTACTTAAAACGTGACTATCAATACAGATTTGAGAATGAAGATAAGAGTCAAGGCAATTATGAATGTGATTATTCCAACTCGATTTAGTATCATACATGTAACGATCGGAATCAGGATCATCGCCTTTAGATCCATTATTCCTCGAACTATAATTATAATTACGAAAACTATAAAAAGAACTTTCTAGTTCACTCAGAAAAGAATGAGCATTGTCTAGTTCCAAAATTTGATTTTCAATATCAAAATAGATGGAATAACTGTCTCTATTACTATCCTTAACAAAAAAAGTGTCATCCGAGATGAAATTATGAATGTCCCTGACACCAGCTAATTTGCTGTAACTTGAACTGTCCCTATCGCTCGAACTATGAATGTTTTTAGCCTTATCATTTCTAATCAGTTCCTCGCTTACACTGGGATTTTTAATAGGACCAGGGCTCTCCATTGATTTACTTAACCAACACCTGTATTCTAATTCCCCCTTACCCTTAGATAACATCGAATTGAACCACCATTTTTTCATAGAGCTCTCTTGTCCCTATTTACATGAAAATACAATAGATGAATAGTCAATTGAAAGAAATCATTCTTTTTTGTGAGACCCCGGAGTATCACTTCGCTATATACGACCCTTTTCAATTCGAAATAGCGGCGGCTCTCGTATTGTGTAAAATTCGTATCGAAAAAAAGAAATATTTGTTCTCTCCTATAAATGAACTTTTTTCGTAAAATCTCGTCTACTAATAGAATAAGTTTCTATTCCAACACGGAACGAAACGGACAATATACAGGATGGGTAGAAGAAGTTGTGATACTTGGGACGAAACTGCGGAATAGAAAAGAATACACCAACCCTAAGAGCCCCTGGGATTCATTGTGGATCCAACGCAATAATAGAAAGAGTTGCGTTTGGTCTTATATTTTGTATTTAAGATCTTGGATATCTAGAGAAATATGTAGCTATCCAAAACATCTACAATAGAATCGTTGGGTTCGGCTCAATCCTTTTAGTAAAAGATTGGGCCGAGTTTAATTGAAATTCAACTAATAAATCAAATGTTAATTACTGGATTACAAAGTATCCACTGCTTCAAATTCGAATTTGATCTCCTTC